AATAAAAATACCGATTATTATTCCAAAAACTTTACTTCTTTTAGTTATGTCCAAAATCTCAGGAACTAATATGTATGGAATAGAAAGATTCCAACCCCCCAAGTAAAGAACTGTTACAAATAATGAAGAAACTAGTAGATTTAGATACGAAGCAACGTAAAATAAACCAAATTTGATACCTGAATATTCGGTTTGATAACCTGCTACCAATTCCTCTTCTGCTTCTGGTAAATCAAAAGGTAATCTCTCACACTCGGCTAGAGAAGAAATTAGAAAAATGATAAACCCTATAGGTTGACGCCACAAATTCCACCCCCAAAGACCATATTTTGACTGGGCTTCAACTATATCAACTGTACTTAAACTGTTAGATAATCATAGTCGACGATAACATCACTGTTCCCGTCGCTATTACAGAACCGTACATGAGATTTTCACCTCATACGGCTCCTCATAGGTCACAAAAAAATCTAAAGACCTTTCAACATTTTTTATCTTGATGTGTTTGTAGGATCGATAGAGAGTCAAACTCTTATCTTATCCTAAGGCCTAGAATTAGACCAATGGAATTCTGTCTGCTAGATTTATAATAAAAAAGTGCTTCTGAATTGATCTCGTCTTTTAAGAATTTTCATTTTTCTTTGTTGATTAATAACTTTATCCTTGAATAAAAAAAGACTTTTTAGAGGAATATCACATATATATTTCAACCTATCATTTTCGATTACGAAAAATAAGTAGACATTGCATAAAAAAGAATTTTATTTCTCTAAATAAAATAAAAATACAAATAGTTATGAATAAAAAAAAAGATCTTTTTTTGCAATTCTAGTCTTTCTATTTTATTTCGCTCCTATTCTCCTTTCTCAGAAAAAAAGGGACATTACCCAAAGTAAAAGATTTCTTCGTTCTTGATAGTTATTTACTTAATCGGTGGATAGGAACATACTCTGGATCGAAATCGCGGGGAGTACTTCTTAATTATTTCTACCAACTTAAAGCCCCAATTCGAATTACTTTTCTATAAAGAAATATCCAGTTGGATATTTTATAGAATCTCCATTACTAATCCTTTGTGTATCTTGGTCTTCCTAACCATCCACTCGTTTTTTTGAATCTCCCAATTAGGGTAATACATCTATACTAATAGAAATAGATAGTAAAAACCCCATACAGTTGATCTTTTGATCCCGCTTCAAGCGATGATGACTAATCAACCAATCTTGGGGTAAACAGTCTCCACTGCTTATGTTTTAATTCTTGTACATAGGAAATGAGATTAAATTCCTTTAACAGCAAATTTGAAAGCCGTTTTATTTCACTCATATAACTATCTGGTTTAGTTTATCAACCCCCATGATGAATAAAAATAAAAAAAAATCAAAAATAGATATAGATATTCAACGCATTTCACTTTCTTGCTAGAAAGAAAACTTTCTATAAAGAAAATAAATAGGGGAAATTTTATGTCTCACCGAATCACACGTAGAGATATTGATAATACACATAGAGTTAATGGTATTTCATAACTAATTGATTGAGCAGCAGCCCTTAATCCACCTAAAAAGGAATATTTATTATTTGATCCATATCCCGACATAAGAAGTCCAACGGGAGCAAGACTTGAAACAGCGATCCATAAAAAAACACCAATACTGAGATCGGCTAGAATAAGGCGATAGCTAAAAGGAATTACTGAATAACTTAGTAAAATGGATATGACTGCTATGGATGGCCCGATACTGAATAAACGAGTATCTCCTCTAGATGGAAGAAGATTCTCTTTGAAAAGTAGTTTTGTACCATCTGCTAGAGCTTGAAGAATTCCCAAAGGCCCAGCATATTCGGGTCCAATACGTTGTTGTATTCCTGCAGATATTTCTCTTTCTAACCAAACAATTACTAGTACACCTAGTGTGATTCCTAATACAAGAGTGAAAATAGGTACGAGTATCCATATGATCCCATACACTTCTTTTAAGGATTCCAATCTGGAAAAAGAATTGATAGCTTGTATTTCTGTTGTATCAATTATCATTTCAACGATCAACTTCTCCCATAATGATATCTATGCTACCTAGTATCGTCATAATATCAGCCAATTTCATTCTTTTAACTAACTGAGGAAGAATTTGCAAGTTGATAAAACCCGGTGGTCGAATTTTCCATCTCCAAGGAAAAACACTCTGATCTCCTATCAGAAAAATTCCCAATTCTCCTTTTGGTGCTTCGACTCTTACATAAAGTTCTTGCTTAGACAATTCAAAAGTTGGAGAAGGTTTTTTACTAATAAATCGATAGTCAAAATCATTCCATTCAGGGTCTTTTATTCTACCAAAGCGTCGAATTTCTAAATTCTCATAGGGTCCCCCTGGAATTCCTTCCAGAGCCTGTTGGATAATTTTTATGGATTCTGTCATTTCACTGATTCGTACTAAATACCGAGCTAATGAATCCCCTTCTTTTTGCCATTGAATCTCCCAATCAAATTCGTCGTAAGACTCATAACGATCAATTTTACGAAGATCCCACTGTATTCCGGAAGCTCGTAGCATTGGGCCCGATAAACCCCAATTTAGTGCTTCTTCTGCGCCAATAATGCCTACGCCTTCAACTCGTTCTAAAAAAATAGGATTCCGCGTAATAAGCTTTTGATATTCAGCAACCCCGGTTAAAAAATAATCGCAAAAATCCAAACATTTATCTATCCAGCCATGAGGTAGATCAGCAGCTACTCCTCCGATACGAAAATAATTATGCATCATGCGCATACCGGTAGCAGCTTCGAACAAGTCATATATTAACTCTCGTTCTCGAAAAATATAGAAGAAAGGGGTCTGTGCCCCAATATCTGCCATAAAAGGGCCAAGCCATAACAAATGAGAAGCGATACGACTTAACTCCAACATAATAGCTCTGATATAGCTAGCCCTTTTAGGTACTTGAATATTGCCTAGCTGTTCGGGTCCATTTACGGTTATTGCTTCTGTGAACATAGTAGCTAAATAATCCCAACGCGTTACATAAGGCAAATATTGTATAATTGTTCGATTTTCCGCAATTTTCTCCATCCCTCTATGTAAATAACCCAGTATTGGTTCACAATCAATAACATTTTCACCATCGAGAGTAACAATCAGTCGAAGAACACCATGCATTGATGGGTGGTGAGGGCCCATATTGACTATCATGAGGTCTTTTCTTGTAGTTGGTGCAATCATAAGTTTTTTCCCGAGTCGTTCTTCCATGCATTGCTGAAAGTAAAAAGAAGTTCATCAAAATTTAAACGACTAAGCTCAAATGGTATCACGCTTCAAATTAACGAGTTTTTATCTCTCGAATATTTAACTCACTAATTAATTCTTTATAGCGTCTTCTATTTTTTTTTGACAAATAGGCMAGCAGTCGTTGGCGTTTTCCCAAAATTTTCCGCAAACCTCTCTGGGATGAAGAGTCTTTTTTGTGCAATTCCAAATGTGAAGTAAGTCTTCTTATCTTAGTGGTAAAATTGAATACTTGAAATTCAACAGACCCTCTGTTTTCTTCGTTTTCTTTTTGAGAAATAACCGAAATGAATGAATTTGTTACCATAAAAAAATCCCCTTTCCCTTTTTACAGATATGGATTTTATTGATCAGTAATAATAATGCCATTAATTGGAATCTGGTATATACAATAATCTAATCCAAATTTCTTTATGAACTCCTAATTTTCTGAATTCAAATCAATTAATCCAATTTCTAATTGGATTTAGATAGGGATAGAAAAGGATTGGTACATTTTCGCATCGAAGAATTTAGACCTAAAACAAAGAAGGTTCTGTTGATTCATTTCGAGATCTAATCGAGACATTATTCATTTCCTATTTCCTATTGGATATTAGAATGAAATGTGAGACAAGACATGTGATCTATGTATTTGTTTGCTTTGATATACCCTATTATATATATAGGGTATAGAATATATAGAAAAAGTGTATTATCCACGAAATGTCAAAATTTCAATCGTGGATACAGATGTATTCTTAACATACTGAAACGACTGCCATTATTGGTATCAAACCAATAACGATTCATACAAGCTAAATCCTCTAATCGATAATTAGGCCAAAGAAAGAGCTTTAATTTCATTAATTGATTTTTCTCTCTATTAAAATGGTTACTGTCATGCGAAACTTGGCTGCTTTCTTTTACGTCCTTTGCATTCCAAAATACTGGATTTCTATCTTCACCATTTCTATTCTTTGAATTAAAACAACTTAGAATTTTCAACTTTCTACGACGTCTAAACGAGAAAATATTTTCAGGAACAACCAAATCCAAATGATTTTTGTCTCTATTTTCAGTTATTCTTTGGTGTGATGAAATAGTTTCATCAAAATTCTTCTTAGAAACATATCTTTGTTCTTGGTATTTTTGATTAATTTGGTGCTTACTCTTATGAACCAATGAAATACCTATGGTTTGATACATAATAAATTGTGCATCGTTTTTTCCAAACAGACGAATGGGTTCTATAATCAATATTCCCTTTTTCATCAATTGGTTAAGAGTTAAATTCTTCTCAATCAGCATTATATCCAAACTCATTTCTCTATTTTGAATCGAGGGTATAGTAATTTGGGTTGGATCTATCAGTCTAAGCAGGAGACAATATACCTTGACATTATTGATCAGTCTTTGATTCAAAGTATCGTCCCATCTCAATTGAAAAAGCAAATAACGTTTCAGGAAGAAATCTAGTTCTGCTCTCGCGCTGCTTTTGTATTGTTTTTTCTTTTTCCCCTTTTTCATGTCTGATCTTGCATAATTTTCTTCACTATCTTTTTGTTGTGAGAGAACGGATCCAAGATTTCCTGGACTTGTGGGTTCTTTTTCTCCTTGATTTTCATGCTTTTTATTCGATGGTATCAAAAAACTTCCTTTTTGCTTTTGATTTATTTTTTTATTTTCACTACTATTTTCATTTTTATTCAAATTTGAAAGAAGTAATTTGCTTGGTATAAACCAAGGTTTGCTTTTATATGCATTATAAAGTAACACAAATTCTGGGAAGAACCAAGGTTCCAAATTCGCTATGCGACACTTTAGCATTTTTTCATTCATTCCCATCCAATCAAAAAATACTTTGTCGGAGTTTGGTGGATTGATTTCTGGAATCATAAGGTAAAAAAGATCTTTTTTAGGAATTATTTGAGTATTTTGATTCCCATTGCTGACCCAGGCCTCAATATCGCCTTTTTGTTTAAGATCAAAATTGAGAATGTTCCAATCAAAATATTTTCTATCGACCGTTTTTTCCATATATAGAATATGGACCTTTCCTAGATAATTATCGATAGGGATGTTCCTCAGTATATTTTCTTTATGCGTGTTATAAGAAATCTCTTGCTTCTTACGTCCTTGAAACGGAGATCTATAAAAAAAGTATTCCGTTTTATTTTCATAATTAAGAAATTTATATGATAAAAGATCATATTTATAGTATTTTTGCAAATTCTCTTTTCTTTTTTGATTAGATAATGAATATACTTCAATTTGTTTTTGTTTTTTGAAATCAATTAATTGGTCTTTTTCATATGAATGCCTTTTGCTAAAATTTTCCTTTTTACGCTGATGAACTGTATTGCGCCATTTTTCTGGTATTAATCTATACCATCTGCTCTGAGATAAATTGTATTGATAATATCCTCTTAACCACTTTTTCCATTGATTCATTTCATAACTCGGAAGTTTCTTATCCCCTAATTTCGAATCAACCATTCCTTGTGTTTCAAAAGAATCCTTTATTTCAGGCGGGGGGGTTCCTTGAGATTGAAGAACAGCTCTTAATTTATACGAGTTACTAACTTGGATTTGTGATAATTTGAAAAATACATATGCTTGTGACACGTAGGATAAGTCATAAAAAATAGGTGAATTTTTTTGACTATTACTAATATTATCAAGTGACTTTTTTATAGTCGAAATAAATGGAATTAGATTTTTCTTAATTTTATTAATTCTTTCTTGTTTTCTTTCATTATTGTAAATGGATTTATCAATAATTTTTTTTGTTGATTCAAGAAAAAGTTCTGTATTCATTCTGGGAATATTAATGATACATAAAAATATATCTGTGTAGATTCTTTCAATGAAAAATTTCAAAAAAAGAGGTAATTTAGAGATTAATTGAGCATTTCTTTTTTTGAATATTTGCCATTTTTCGAATCTTTTAGCATTATAACTTGTTTTTTTAAGACTAATATTATTTATTCTTGGAGTTATTTTTTTTTGCTCTTTTATAATTCTTTCTATTTGATTTCGAATTGTACTTGTTCTAGTAGTCAAATCCTTGATTTTTTTTTCTGTTAATGAAGAATTTGTCCAATTCGTAGATGCAATTTCACTAAACGATTCGTGAATTAGCTGATTGCTTATTATAGAATCTTTTTCTTCTTTAATTTCACTTGATTCATATACTTCTCTTCCTGGTAATCGAAATAACAGAATTTTTGAAAGTTCTTTTATTATTTTTTTTATAAAAATAACACTTTCGATAACCCATTCTTTTGTTTCTTTTAAAACTTTTCGAAGTAATTTTATTTTTCTTTTAAAAACTATTAGAACTCGAGAAGACTTCTTTTTAAATTTTCCAATTTTTTTTTCAATTTCCTTAAAAATGGGTTTAAAAAAGGAAGGTCCTTTTCGGGGCGAACCAAAAGGAAGTTCAGTTTCCATTCCCCAAACTGTTAAAAAACAAAAATCATCTTTTTCTTTTTTCTTTTTCATTAAACCTTTCTTAGATGATCGTAGTTTCGATTTGTGCCAAGGTTTCAGACGGAAGGGAAATAAGATTTTTATCTGAATACCGTCTGTCAACCAATTTTTCGGAAATTCTGTTTCGGATAATGGAACACCATTATAGGTACATTTAACATGCATCTCTCTATTCCATTCCTGTAAATCCTCAAACCATTCGGGAAATTGAAATAGGAACATGCGTCCACTATTTTTTGCAATTAGCAATGAAGGTAATACAATATATTTTCTAAAAATAGATTGAGTTAGTAACATGCAACCTCTTATTACTTGTGTAACTGGAATGGTATCCCAGGCCTCTGCTATCTGTATTCGCTCTTTCTCCGTTCTTTTCTTCGTCTCTTTTTCTTCTTCTCTTTTTCTTTCTTCTTCTGTATACTCTACAATTTTGAATGCTTCCCCTTTCCCTACCCAATTTCTAAAAATTACTTTAATCAGCCCGGAGATATCAAAAGAAAAAAGAGGGGATTTTTCTATTCTGTCCAAAAAAAGAGGGGAATGTGCGTTTGCTTGAAACAATTCCCAAATAACTATTTTACGTCTTTGAGCCCGCATAGAACCTTTGATTAGACCTCGCCGAAAATCAGATTGTTGTGAATAACGTATCAAAGCCATTTCATCTGTTTCATCGGGTGTATTAGTATCGTTAGTACTAGGATCAGTATCCTCCTTGTCATCAGTAAAAATTATTACGCGTTTG